TGTTTTCTGCAAATAGATAGATATCGGATCTATGGGGCAATTATTTAGAAGTAAATTTTGTGCGACCGCCCTTCCTATCTGATAGAAAAGGAGCCGAGAATTCTGAACCGGTATTACATGGGCTCGCAAATCCCAAGTTTGTCTATGACGAGCGAATCTAATTGTATTTTCGTCTAGAATTGATTTCCCATGGGAAATACTAATCGATAGGGCCTCATTGGTAAGTGCTATAAGATCTTGTGCACTGGAACCCATGGTTATGGCCGCGAATCCATTAGCCTGGAACGCTTTTTTTTCCAAGCGAAATCCCCTAGTATATGAAAGAGTTAAAAAGTGCTTTCGTTGTTGGGGAATAAGAGGCCTTCGTACCTTAATGCACGTATCTAATCTATGCGGAGCTAGTAGAGAGGGATCCACGAATTGGGGAAAATGGGTCGAAGCAATAACAAGACTATTTCCAGTGGAAGATCTTTCACAATCCCAGGAGAGAAGGTTCACTAATAGCTCGAGGGAGAAGGAACCCGAATCCCTAAAATGCAGCTCATGAATGTTTGGAATCCATATTATGCAAGGAGAGATTGCTTTTGTTAATTCGATTTGAAGGCTGATATAAAATTGGGCTACGCGCCACACCGTGTCCATCTCCTCAGTTAGCGCATCCATCCTAGTTAGCTGTTCCAGCTCCATATTAATCTTATCGTCATGAGCATCTATCTCCTCACAACTAAGGAGACTTTTATCAAAACCAATATCCATATCGTCAAAAACATGAATATCTTGATTAATAGCCTCAATAGGCTCACGAGCGTCAATAAAAATATCCATCTCATCATCACTGTCATCACTGTCATCATCATCACCAAAACGAAAAACCGTATCCCGGAACTTGTCCAGAAAGATCGTAATGAAAGGAAGATAGGAGTTTTTCGTTAGGTATTTGACCAAATAGGATCGTCCAATTCCTATAGAACCTATCACTAAAATACCCCGAGAGGGGGTTACAGCTAAGCGGAGCGAAAAAGGTTGTAGATCAGATGGGACATGAACACTCTTAGCCCCACACGGGGTTTGTGCATAAGTGATTGTCTGATACTGAGCAAGGAATAACCGTCTTTCTGCTAAAGAGGATGTATCGAACTCATAATTTAGTAGATCCTTGTTATGAAGGTCAATTAAGTTTCCTAAGTAAATTTCTCCTGGTTGTTCCATCATTGGAGAATCAAAGTCATTCTTTGTGAAATGATCACTGTGAGTCAGACTCCATAAAATTCGATCAAGCCGTTTTTCTGGCGTGAAGGTGGAGAACTGAATCAAGACTTCTCTTTCTTCATCGTCAACCCAATCACTGTTTGCGGCCCAGTCTTCTATCGTTTCATCAATCCAATACCCGCTCCGTTTTCTTAGCGCGGAATAGATCTCTTTACTTGTATGACTTAGATATCTCGTATTTATCGAAAAAGCGAGTGAATCGAAGGGCATACTTATGAGATCGATGATCTCGACGAGCTTTTTCTTCCAATTTTTCTTCTTATTAAAGCGTATTCCATCAGCATTACGCAAGAACATCTTTTGCAGAGCACCTAGAAAGAGATTAGTTAACCTGAACAACCCGAAAGAATTCGATTCAGATAGAGGATACCTAGCCAAAAGTTTTCCCACCTCAATCTCAAGCATAGATGAGTCCATTATCAAAGATTTGACCGTTTTGAACTCTGTCTGTAACTCACGAGCGGTCGAGAAAATAACGGAAAGCTGTCCCACAACGAGAGTTCCAGCCGCAAGAAGAAGGAAAAAGATTGCATAGAAGAACTCCCGAAGATTTTCCGATTTCAGCTGTGTCGATCTCAATGGTGACTTATTTGTTGGAGGAAGAGAAAAAGAAAGCCGGGAATAGCCCACAAGAAACTTATACCCATACTTCCTCTGAATCGTACTTATCTTCCTCTGAATCTTACTTATCTTCCTCTGAATCTTACTTATCAGAGTATATTGCCTCTTCCATTTTGTAAGACAAAATGAAATCTTTTGAATTCGCCCTTTTGTAACTGCTACCTCACTAATATCACGAATAATATCCATAAACATGGATACATTATCCATAAAAATAGATACAAACTTGTTTTTGCTCTTTAGTCTCCACAATAGGTCTGAACAAATTTGAAAAAATAGAGGCTTTAGATATCTGTACCCTTGGGAAGTAAAGGCCCATGGCAGATATGTTTGGAAGAGCTTCCAGCGAGTTGAAAAAGCACGATCTCGTTGAAAAGTTCTATCCATCTGCTTTTGCTGAGCGCATTTTTTATTTAGCCAAAGACTCTCTTTGTTCCCCCTTTTGGGTGGTAAATATTTCTCAGAACGTAGCTGTTCAATCAAATCCATGTTTTGATACAAGTTCTTACCTTCTGAATCAGATAGATTCATATCTGAAAGAGGTTGACAATACGTTCTTTTTAAATTCACTATTTCTCCCTCTGTTAGAGGTGTTCCAGAAATGTCTGCC